CGCTTAGAAGGGATATAAAGAAATTCTTTGATTGGTTCTTCCCAAAGGAATGCTCTATTTTATTTGACTACAAACAATTAATTATAATAAATCCAAAAATATCTAAAAAATCTAATCTAAATTAAATATTTAATTTAATTAACTAATAACTAAAATAAAGAAATTTTTTCATTTTTAATAAAGAAAAGTTCTCCTTTTTTATTCGAAACGTCTAGTGATCTTCAACCAATTATGCGCTTCAATATAATTACCAGGAGTAAGTGCTATAGCCTGTTTCCAATACTCAGCGGCTTGGTCGAACCAAGCCTCCGCAATTTCAGAATCCCCCTGTTGAATGGCCTGTTCTCCCCGGTCGGAATAGGTGGGTTAATTCCTTCCCTTAGAACCGTACTTGAGAGTTTCCTAGCTCATACGGCTCGGCAGTCAACTCTTTTTTTATTCCATTTGAATCTACCATATCTAACTGAATAAGATTTCTCGTAGATCTATCCCATTTTTCGGGTTAATGAAAAGAAGTTAATAAAATGAGTTTCAAACTTAAATCTTAAGTTTGGATTAAAAATCCGGTTTATTTTAGTTTTATCTTTTCTCCCACCTTCAGAAAAATAAAACATAGACATTTTGCCTATCATTAGAATTTTCTGAAAGGTAACTATCTCAGTTTCATATCATATAGAAATTTATATAGAATTTTTGAAAAAGACTTTCGAAAGGAAAGACTTACTATCTTTGGGATCTGATCCTACACCGCTGCTCAATATCTTAGTGGATCGACTCTATTACATAAGTGGATTCCTAACATTTGTCTCACATCATGACATAAGTAAGCAGTTATTTTTGTATCGGCGCAAAACCTTACTAATTGATCTTTACGGTGCTTACTCTATCAATTAGATCCTTTACCCATAGAATAAAACAGCTAGGCATATCTATTTCTTCATATTTCAACTTCTATGAAGTTTCTTTATTTTCTACAGCTGATAAAAATCGTTGTTTTAGACAATGCATATGTAGAAAGCCCTTTTTCTAGTATTTACTAGTGAATTTGATCTTTATTTACTTTTTATTTCTATAGTGGAGATAGTCGCACGTAATGACAGATCACGGCCATATTATTAAAAGCTTGTGGTAAGAATGGGTTTCGTTCGAGCGCTCGAAAATAATATTCCAAAGCTTTCGTGTGTTCTCCGTTACTTGTGTGGATAAGTCCTATGTTATAGAGTATATAACTTCGGTCATAGGGATCAATTTCTAGTCGCATAGCTTCATAATAATTCTGTAAAGCTTCCGCATAATTCCCTTCGGATTGAGCTGACATCCGTTACGGTCGTCATTCAATTCACAGAATCTCCGTTACAGAACCGTACATGAGATTTTCATCTCATACGGCTCCTCCCTTATGTGCATAATGATAAAATGATAAAGAAGATGAAAATCTTCTCATTATGAACTAAGTAGGGCTAGTGTTTTTACAAGAAATCTCTAGCCAACCTTCCTGCAAGAGATCTTTTCTTAACATCAAACGTATTGTTATTGTTACTAGAGAGAAAAGATAACTCCAACAATTTCTTTGTTCTCAACGCTTCCCAATGTCCAGGAATTAGTCACTTCAACAGCCTTCGATGGTTATACGGGTATCCAAAATACAAACGAGATGGATGTTTGTTGTCCCAACCATTCTTTTAGTCCCAAGCTTGCTAAAGAAGGGGATAATTTATAATATAACAAAGTTTTCGTGTTGTTAATTTCTAGGTGTAGTGCTTCTTCCCCTCTGCTACCTATTGGTTAGGATTGACCCGTAATACCGAACCTATAGGTATAACCTTTCGCTCAATACTAGAATCGAGAATTGAAACATAGCATCTGAGGCTGCATTAATCGAGGATACACGACAGAAGGAATTGTTCTATTTCCAAACTTTACCTTCTACAAGCGTAGATTTTTTTCTTTTTTTCCCGATCACGAATCATGTGTATTTCTCGTAAAAACGAGAGTTAAAAAAAAAGTCAAATCGCACCATCTCTGTAATAAGTAAATGCCTCTTTTTCTCCTGAAGTTGTCGGAATTATTCGTAATAAGATATTGGCTACAATCGAAAAGGTTTTATCAATAAAATTTCCATTTATCCGCGATCTAGACATAGGTAACAATCCATTCTATCATTGTTCTCATTACTTCTCGGGGGAAAATGATCCCACAAGGAAAAGAATTTTACAGTACGAAATAACATAAAAACAGATTCATTATCATTAAAAAATATGGCCCAATATTAAAAATTAAAAACAATATTCAAATTGTTCTTTTTTACATTACAGGAACAGGAATTAATTGATAAGAATTAAGAAATAAATATTGGGAACCGCATTGGATTCCATCTTACTGGAATAGTCTATCAACGAAAGAAACTATTCTTATTTGATTGAAGTTACAGCTTAGAAAAACCTAAGTTGATTGAATTATGATACAAAGAAGAAAAAGGATCGAATCGAGTAATCATTGTATGATGAAAATGGGCCCATTTTTTTGTGTACTTAGCGGATATCACTAGACAATCAACTATAAAAAAATTGTTTATCAATTTGTATTTTTAATAGATAGATGGGATAAGGATTTTTGTTGATAACAGGCCTAAAAAGCAATTTGAGAATTCTTCTGGTATGGAATCGTAGTCTAAATAGAATCATGATCTAAAGATATCCATTAACCATAGTCTATAAAATATAGAGCCCTAGCTCAGTTGATTCGTTAGAATTTCTAATTTATTGATTTAATGCGGTCGGTATAGTATAAATAGATTAAATAGATAATCAGAAAAAGAAGATAACATTGTTTTTGCAAACATGAATAGAATTTTTTTAACAGTTTTTATAAGAAAACAATTTTCTATTTTTATCGCTTTCTATTTAGAATTGATTGGTTGTACCTACCCAATAATCTAATTCTAATATGCATAATTCATTATTCACTCGATTTTCGGTTTTTAGGTCATAATCATTATGTAGGAGAGATGGCCGAGTGGTTGAAGGCGTAGCACTGGAACTGCTATGTAGGCTTTTGCTTACCGAGGGTTCGAATCCCTCTCTTTCCTTACCTTCACCTAATTTACCGATCTTACTAACCACAATAGATCAATAGATATAGATAAAATAACAATATATGACTATTCCAACAGTTAGACCTTTCTTTGATATGGATTCTCTATTCCTAATGGCTGTGGTACGGAAAATACTGTTAAAGAAACGAGTAGACAAGGAATGAAAATATCCCTCTCGGTCTATGACACCTAAATGGAAGAAAAATCCGGAGCAAACCCTTATTTTATCTTAACCTTAGGTTAATTTACTTCGCCGAAAGGGAGGAAAATTGGTTATATTAGTCTTTATTTTCTTTTTGTTAGGTTTAAGTCTGACGAGAATAATATTCTACAACCAGCAATTCATTTATTTTCAAACCGACCCATTTACTATCTATTATTTGATTGACTAATCCTTTATATTGGAATGGTTGAAGAGTCAAATGGTTTGGCAATTCCTCCTGAGGGGATGAATCGAGAGAATTTTGAATTAGAGCTCTAGATTTTTGTTCATCTCTCGCCGCAATAGTATCTCGGGGTTTGCAGCGATAACTTGGTATATCTACTATACGACCGTTGACTAAAATATGTCTATGGTTAACTAATTGGCGAGCTCCCGGAATAGTCGGGGCCATACCCAACCGAAAAAGGATGTTATCCAGACGCATTTCAAGTAATTGTAGTAAAACCTGACCTGTTGACCCCTTTGCCTTTCCGGCGAGACGAACGTATTTAAGTAATTGTCGTTCTGTAAGACCATAATGAAAACGCAATTTTTGTTTTTCTTCTAGGCGAATACGATATTGGGATTTTTTCCCAGAACGCGATTGGTTTCTAAGATCACTTCCAGCTCGGGGCCTTTTATTAGTTAGCCCTGGTAAAGCCCCCAGACGACGTATTTTTTTGAAACGAGGACCTCGGTAACGCGACATAAAGACTCCTTAGTTATAATTAATTATTAATTAATTCTTATTCTTATTGATGAAATTTCATTCTACAGAATAAATCTAAACTAAAAATGAACTAAATTCTAAATAAAGCAAAATTTACTGAAGTATTATTCTATTATTAATATTAATTAAAGAATAATGAGATGAGTTGAATAAATATCCAGTTTCCGGTTTTCTATATATAGAAAAGGAAAAGGATTCTGTTCGTGAGATAGTTGGAAATTCCTATCCTATCCTATCCTATAATCAATGGCTTTTGCGAAAAGAAGAATACATTTTTTTTCACTTTGATTTCAAAGATGCATTATCAATCATGTAAAAAAGAAAATAAATAGAGAAAAGCCGACTATCGGAATCGAACCGATGACCATCGCATTACAAATGCGATGCTCTAACCTCTGAGCTAAGCAGGCTCACATAACATAAATTCGACATGCAGAGGAATTCAATAAACTCTTAGAATCTTTGCTATTAACTATTTTCATTCTTGGCTATTCATATTCGCTATTTATAACAAAATTCATATTCGCTATTTATAACAAAATTCATATTAAATATGAAATTCATTATTATTATTTTAATTATTAATATTAATTAATATTAAATTATTAATATTAAATTAATATATTAAAATAAATTAAACATAAACAATAGAATAATTCTAATTTCAAATAATAATAACTGTTAAATATTATAGAACATAAGATTAATCTAGCGATATATAATTTCAATTTTTTTATTATTTTAATTTTTTTATAATTATTTTAATTTTTTTATATTTATTTTATTATATTTTATAAAATAATATAAATAAATTATCGACCGTTCAAGTATTTTCAATTTCATGGGTAAATGGGTGGAAGAGAGACAGATCTATAGGGTATGTATCCACCTATATTGAATTGCGGATACAGAAATGATAAAATCGTTTTTGATTGGACCGAATACGAGCCTCCTATAGAAGATGAAAGAAGATACACAAGAAATCACAAAGAGGAGAAAACACTTTTTCGAGACAGGCATCTATCTAATGAATTGAACGGTTCCGGTATAAATGAAAGAAAAAAGGGACGGGATCACAATGAGATTTTCATCTCAAAAGGGGGATATGGCGAAATCGGTAGACGCTACGGACTTAATTGGATTGAGCCTTGGTATGGAAACTTACTAAGTGATAACTTTCAAATTCAGAGAAACCCTGGAATTAATAAAAATGGGCAATCCTGAGCCAAATCACGTTTTCCGAAAACAAGCAAAGGTTCAGAAAGCGAAAATAAAAAAGGATAGGTGCAGAGACTCGATGGAAGCTATTCTAACGAATGGAGTTAATTGTATACATTGGTATAGGAATCCTTCTATCGAAACTTCAGAAAAGTGAAGGATAAGCCTGTATACATAATACAGAAGAATTGGTGTGAATCGATTCCATATTGAAGAAAGAATCCAATATTAATTCAATATTAATTGATCAAATCATTCACTCCATAATCTGATAGATCTTTTGAAGAACTGATTAATCGGACGAGAATAAAGATAGAGTCCCGTTCTACATGTCAATATTGGCAACAATGAAATTTATAGTAAGAGGAAAATCCGTCGATTTCAAAAATCATGAGGGTTCAAGTCCCTCTATCCCCAAAAAGACCATTTGACTCCCTAATTCTTTATCATATCCTTTTGATTTATCCTTTTTCGTTAGCGGTTCAAAACTCCTTATCTTTCTCATTCACTTTTATACAAAGGGATCTGAGCGAAAAAGCTGTTCTCTTCTCACATGTCACATTATATATGATACATGTACAAATGAACATCTTTGAGCAAGGAATCCCCGTTTGAATGATTCACGAGAGATTTTTATTCATACTGAAACTTACAAAGTTGTTCTTTTGACAAATTATAGGAACTGGATGAGGCTTTGTAATACCCTTTCAATTGACATAGACCCACGTTCTCTAGTAAAATGAAATGAGGATGAGACATCGGGAATAGTTGGGATAGCTCAGTTGGTAGAGCAGAGGACTGAAAATCCTCGTGTCACCAGTTCAAATCTGGTTCCTGACACATGATTAATTTGTATGAGTGTCTATTCTACCAATTAATTGATATTGATTTACATATTTATTAAGACTCTAGACTAGATTTAGAGATATACCCCATCCTATAGAGGGGTAAAGAGTTTATTATACAAAGTATGCAAAAAAATGAGATTTTATTTTCTCTTCTTTTTGATTTTTCCTCTGGTTGAAAAAAATGTTAATACTTGATACATATTCGAAGGTTAAGGTTGAAAGATTCAATAGAGTAGGCGAAGGATGCGAATAAACAGGATTTCAGATACTGTACAAATAAAAAATTCCGATTTCTTTTGAGTTATTTGTATTTTCTTTTCTATTCCATTTTATATTATTATTATATTATATTAAATTTCCTCTTACATTACATGACTTTCTAGATTTCCCCTAAGTGATGTGGGCAGTCCAAAGTTGATGCTGCAGAATTCATTTGGTTCTTCCTATCGACTCGGCTCATCCGAAATAAGTATTTTCCAAATTAGAGAATCCCAATGAATCAATAATTTTATTGTATTTTTTTTATTCTATACATAATAAAAATACAAACCATAATACAAACGAGACTTCAATTACTCTGTTTAATCTAGAACTAGAATAGAACCTTGAATCTATAGAATTGTAGAAGTGAAGATTAGTTTTTTATTATTCAATGAGCATCTTGTATTTCATAAAAATTGGGAGCAATATAATCCTTACGTAAAGGCCATCCTATCCAACTTTCAGGCATTAAGATACGTTTCAAACGCGGATGATTATAATAAGAGATTCCTAACATATCATAAGATTCCCGTTCTTGAAAATCCACACTTTTCCAAACCCAGAAAACCGACGGAATTCTAGGATCCCTCCTCGGGGCAAATACTTTTATGCATACCTCTTCTGGTTGATCCACGCCATACTCTATTCGAGTAAGATGATACACACTAGCTAATAGTCCGCCTGGTGCTACATCATAGGCACATTGGGAGCGGAGATAGTTGTAACCATATACATATAAAATGACAGCAATGGAATGCCAATCCCCCGGTTTTATTTGTAAAGTCTCTATTCCTTGGTAATCAAAGCCCAAAGATCTATGAATTAGCCCATGCTTCACTAGCCAAGCAGACAAATTACCCTGCATCTTTTTTATCTCTCCCGCATTTTTTGTATAAGTATTTCAGATTTACGATGAAATTTCTGAAGATTGAGCCGCGACTTTTTATTCTGTGCAAAGGAATCCTGTCTAATTTACTAATTCGTGGGAAGATACTGAACTTTTGTATTTGAAAAATGTTTCAGGAGGAATCTCTGCGGTAGATGGCGTTTGATAAAGGAATCCTTGATCATAATTTCCAGTATGAATACTATGCCCAACCTGAAACTTGTGATTGGTAGTAAAAAACCTATTCTCTCGCTGAGACAG